CATAATAAAGACGTTTACTGTCTGTTCTTGATTCAACACACTTCCACTGTAGTGTCCGAGTAGATACTGTTACTTTCTCTCGAACCATAATAATATTATTTTACTTGATTGAATTATTTATTTCTCTTGTTTCTCTTGAAATTGCTTCACTGTTCATTTCTACACACGTCTTTTTTTCGGAGGTCTACATCCGTTATGTGGCATAGGGGTTACATCCCGGACAAAAGTTAAGAGTATACCACTTCTGCGAATAGCTCGTAATGCTGCGTCTCTTCCGAGACCGGGACCTTTTATCATGACTTCTGCTCGTTGCATACCTTGATCTACTACAGTACGAATAGCATTTGTTGCGGCAGTTTGAGCGGCAAAGGGTGTCCCTCTTCTCGTACCCTTGAATCCAGAAGTACCGGCCGAGGACCAGGAAACCACCCGACCCCGGACATCTGTAACCGTGACAATGGTATTATTGAAACTTGCTTGAACATGAATAACCCCCTTTGGTATTCTACGTGCACTCTTACGTGAACCCATACGTACATTCCTACGTGAACCAGTTCTCGGTATAGCTTTTGCCATATTGTATCATCTCACAAATATGAGTCAGAAATATATGGATATATCCATTTGATGTCAAAACATATTCCTTATTTGTACATTGAGCCCTTTAGCTAGTCTGATTATCCCTGTCTTTGTTTATGTCTCGGGTTGCAACAAATTACTATAATACGTCCCCGCCTACGGATTAGGCGACATTTTTCACAAATTTTACGAACGGAAGCTCTTATTTTCATATTTGTCATTCCTTATCTTAATTCTGAATCTACTTCTTGGTAGAAAATAAGTTTCTTGAAAATTTTGCATTTCGAATTGTATTGAATAAAAACCACCTAATCTTTCGAATCTTTATTTCGGAGTCGATAAATTATACGCCCTCTGGTTGAATCATAACGACTTACTTCAATTTTGACTTTATCTCCTGGCAGTATGCGTATAAAACTACGTCGGATCTTTCCTGAAACATAACCTAGAATTAGATCTTCATTATCTAATCGAACCCGGAACATGCCATTTGGAAGCGATTCAGTAATTAAACCTTCATGAATCCATTTTTGTTCTTTCATTCCAGGTAAAGCCCCCTTGAAGTATCAACTAATAGAGGAGAAACGATATTAGGCAATTCACCCCTTTTCTTTTTTTTTTTACAAATAAGAAGAGGTTTCCGATCCCATTTGAATATTAAAACGATTACCATATATAACACAAAATTTCTCCACCGATTCCTTCTAGTCGAGCCTCCCGGTCTGTCATTATACCTCGAGAAGTAGAAAGAATTACAATTCCCATTCCACCTAAAATTCTAGGAATTCGTTGAGAGTTAGAATAGATTCGTAGACCGGGGCGACTGATCCGTTTTAAATTTAAAAAATTTCTATAGGGTCTTTTCCTATTCCTTCTATGGCGCAAGGTTAAAACCAAAAAATATTGATTTTTTTCGCGATGCTTTCTGACGTTTTCGATAAAACCTTCTCGGAAAAGTATTTTAACAATGCTTTCGGTAATATTAGTAGATGCTATGCGAACAACTCTTTTTCTATCCATATCAGCATTTCGTATAGAGGTTATTATCTCAGCAATAGTGTCTCTGGACATGATAAATTAAAATTATTGGTGCCTCAAAACATGTTTTTCTTTTTTTTATTGGTTTAGCAATATGAATTTTTCAAGGTATATGCGTGAGACACAATCTACGAATTAATCTAGTTTTTAATCTATTTCTTTCCAATACCCCAAAGATATGAAGATCTCATTTTATTTTATAACACCTCGGGAGCTAATGAAACTATTTTAGTAAAATTTAATTGTCTCAATTCCCGGGGAATTGCACCAAAAATTCGAGTTCCTTTTGGATTTTTTTCTTGATCAATCACAACTGCAGCATTGTCATCATATCTTATTATCATACCGCTGTCACGTTTGAGTTCTTTACAGGTACGAACAATTACAGCTCTGACTACTTCTGATTTTTCTAGGGGCATATTTGGTACTGCTTCTTTGATCACAGCAACAATAACGTCACCAATATGAGCATATCGACGATTACTAGCTCCTATGATTCGAATACACATCAATTCTCGAGCCCCGCTATTATCCGCTACCTTTAAATGGGTCTGAGGTTGAATCATATCAATTTTTTAGTCTATTCTTTTAATGCAAAGGATGAAGAAAATAAAAGAAATACTGTTTGTCCAAAAGCAAAAACCTGCAGTTTTGTTTCATCTCCAAGACTCATTTCTCTTGGTTCTACTATCCCGAAATAATAAATTGAGTTCGTATAGGCATTTTGGATGCTGCTATTAAAATAGCCCTTCTAGCTATATTTTCGGTTACTCCACTCATTTCATATAGTATTCGTCCTGGTTTAACAACAGCTACCCAATATTCGGGGGATCCTTTTCCCGAACCCATACGTGTTTCAGCAGGTCTTACTGTAACTGGTTTG